TCCCAAAAAATATAAATTTGTATCAAATTCGAACTAGTAACTAATCCCAACATCGAAGTACTGAAAAAACTCATATAAGCAAAAAATCTCAAGTATCCTTGATCGTGAGCCATATAATTATCACTATAAATAAGAACCATAATTCCAACAGTAGTGATTAACATTGACATAATAGAAGTAAGTGGATCGATCAAGTAGCCGAATTCTAAAGAAAAATCATTATCGAGGGTCCAAGACCATACATATTGATAGATAGAACTGCTTTTTATTTGCTGAATAGACAGATTAGTTGAAAAAATCATGACTATACTTAACAATAAAATACTCGAAAAAGCCCACATACGACGGAGATTTTTTGTTGCTGTCGGAAAAAGAAGAAGTCCCACTCCTATTAACATAGGAACTGGAAGTGGAAGGAAAGGTATGATCCACGCATATTGATATGTCTGTTCCATAAAAAAAGTTTTTTAATTCTTAATTAATATTAATTGTTTCCGATTCACCGGATCTTACCTCTTTTTGAAAGGAGTCAATAAAAAAATAAAGATATGCACTAACTTAATAACTTAAATAGAAATAGAATTTTGGAATTTTTATTTCTTTTTATACTTATTCTTTAGAAGTTTCTGCTAAATACTTCAAATATTCAAATCAAGAAGTTACAATTGGTCAAATCATATGAAAAAAGCAGATTAATTACTAGTCTCCTTCGAACTTTCAAATTCAAGTTAAATTAGGCATATTTTTCGCGAATTTGACAAGTTACTAAAAAAAAAAGAATATTCTTTTTTTTTAGTAATAAAAATAGTTTATGCGATTTTCCCATATCTTTCACGCATCTTATGTATTCTTTTTGATTTTAGAATCAAAAATATTATCTAGAAAAGAAATACATAATGAATTGGCAAAGCGCAAATTTCTTTTGAACAATAGATGTCTTTCACATCCAGCTATACCAATGAGTAATCTCTTAATTTTTATTTAAATGGCAGTTCCAAAAAAACGTACTTCTGCATCAAAAAAGCGTATTCGTAAAAATTTTTGGAAAAGGAAGGGGTATTGGGCAGCGTTAAAAGCGTTTTCCTTAGGGAAATCTATTTCTACCGGGAATTCCAAAAGTTTTTTTGTGCAACAAACAAAAACAAATAAAATAAGTAATAAAACATAACATGTTACAATAATCTGAATCGGCTTGACTCAAAAATTGACTCATTTCGTTTCGAAAATAAAATTCCCGCTTTCCATTCCCTGTTGAGTTAATCAATAGGAAATGGAATTTGTTTCGCTCTTAGAATTAAAATAAGGATTTTTCTCTTTACCGTACTGAATTCAAAAAAAAAAAAAAAGAATCCTTTTTTTTGACAAAAAAACATAAGATACGTAATTGTCTTTTTAGTATATTTTCTCATTTACAAGGTGGGGAGTATTATTTTCCCCATCAGCCTGTTTCTTACAATAATATAAGCAATAATATAAGGTTTTCTTTTTTCTCTAGATCCACGTTTTCTCTATAGAAAGGCGAGTAAAAAATCAAAATCATTGAAACTAATTGATTAAAATTCTAAACCTTTTTGTGCAACTTTCTTCTTTTTGTATTTTCTATGAATTCCTATATAGACTCCCATATATTTATTGCCATCAATCCACTCAAAAACACTTAACAAATTTTTGTGGATAAATATGTGTCAATTTTTACGGATCCAAAATTTTTTTGTTCATTGATAAAATGGATTTTTTGGTTTCGATGTTTGAAATCAAATAAATCAAAAACAGTTCATTAAAACAAAACAAAATTTTTTTTGGGGGGGGGTTCTATCCCTTAATTCATAGTTGGACTATCTAGTTTTCCAAGAGTTCAAGTCGAGGAGAGTCTAAAATACACACTAAAACTAAGACCCTAAATTCAAATAATGAACCTTCAAATACCTATTTGAACGAATTTTTATTCATCAATTTGAATCTTTCCTAAAAAATATTGCAACAATTTAATTCTTAAATCTAGACGATTGCTTATTCATAGGGTATTATGAATTCAAGACAAGCCGCTATGGTGAAATTGGTAGACACGCTGCTCTTAGGAAGCAGTGCTAGAGCATCTCGGTTCGAGTCCGAGTGGCGGCATGTCATCTCCTAAAAAAAGTAAATAGATCCTATAATGAATTCAATTTCCGATTTCCTTTTTATAATTATGGGACTCCTTAAAAAAAATTATGATATTTTCAACTTTAGAGCATATATTAACTCATATTTCTTTTTCGATTGTTTCAATTGTAATTACAATTCATTTCATAACTTTTTTAGTCGATGAAATCGTAAAACTATATGATTCATCCGAAAAGGGGATGATAATGACTTTTTCCTGTATAACAGGATTATTAGTTACTCGTTGGGTTTATTCGGGACATTTTCCACTAAGTGATTTATATGAATCATTAATGTTCCTTTCATGGAGTTTTTCCCTGATTCATATAGTCCCGTATTTCAAAAAAAATCAAAATCT